ACAAGATCATTCATTAGGATTAATAAGATCCATTGCTATATCTTATCCATATTTAGTCATTCCAACGTATCTTGTATCTTTCTTTTACTAGCTTTATTAGTTTTATTCTATACCGTTTTATCCCTATGAGATACCATACAATGATTTTATTTTAGAAAAAAAGGATATAATGAAACTCTTGATTGGATCTTTTCATGGGAACACGATCTACTTTATTTGATTGATGGATCCAACAACTAATTTTAATGAGTTAAAAAAGGGAGTGATCTTATTCAAAACGCCTCGTGATCTTCAACCAATTTTGTGCTTCAATATAATTACCTGGACTAAGCGCTATAGCTTGTTTCCAATACTCAGCAGCTTGATCGGACCAAGCCTCTGCAATTTCGGAATCACCTTGTAGAATGGCCTGTTCTCCCCGGTCGGAATAGGTAGCTCCTTCCCTTAGAACCGTACTTGAGAGTTTCCTACCTCATACGGCTCGACAATCGATTCTTTTTGCTTGTGCCCCGTCTTAATCTACCTTATGTTAATTGAATTAGATTTGTCATAAAAGTATCCTATTTTGTTGGGTTAGCCAGAAGAAGTTAATTACATAAGTTTAAAACTCTAATTTTTTGATCAATAAAAAGCTTTATCTTTTCTCCCACCTTCAGAGGAATGAAGTACGACCCTATATCCTATATATAATAGTGTTAAAATATAGTGTTAGAATTCTCTGAAAGGTAACTATCTCGATTGCATATATGCAATTTATATAATATAGATATAGAATTTTTGAAAAAGACTTTCTTCCCCAATATCCTAATATAATATAAGAAAAAAGAACTTACGATCTTTGGGATCTGATGCTACACCGCTGCTCAATACCTTAGTGGATCAACTCTATTACATAATTTGATTCCTAACTTTTATCCTGTATCACGGGATAAGTAAGCAAAGCAGTTCTTAACTCTATCGACCAAATAGCTTGCTAATTGATCTTTACGGTGCTTTCTCTATCAATTCAATCCTTTATCCATGGAGTATATAGGCTTTATCCATTTCTTCTTCATTTTGGTTCTCGTGAAGTATCTTTACTTGCTACAGCTGATAAAAACCGTTGCTTTAGACGACGCATATGTAGAAAGCCTATTTCATTCTAGTATTTATTAGTTAATTGGATCTTTTTTCCTTCTTTCTATAGTAGAGATAGTCGCACGTAATGACAGATCACGGCCATATTATTAAAAGCTTGTGGTAAGAATGGGTTTCGTTCCAGTGCCCGGAAATAATATTCCAAAGCCCTTGTATGCTCTCCGTTGCTTGTGTGTATAAGTCCTATGTTATAGAGTATATAACTTCGATCATAGGGATCAATTTCTGGTCGCGTAGCTTCATAATAATTTTGTAAAGCTTCCGCATAATTTCCTTCGGATTGAGCCAACATCCGTTACGGTCGTTCATTCTATTCAAAGAATCTCCGTTCCAGAACCGTACGTGAAATTTTCATTTCATAGGGCTCCTCCCTTCTTTCTGCGCATAGTACTAAGGGAAATAATCCATGAAATGAAAATTGGACTATTCTACTGAATGAAAGGAGCTAGTATTTTTACAAGAAATCTCTAACCAGCCTTCCTGCAAGAGGTTTTTTATTAACACCAACTGTATTAGTACTAGATGGAAATGGTAACTCCAACAATTTCTTTGTCCCCAACACCCCTATTTCCAGGAATTAGTCACTTCAACGATCTTTGATGGTTATACGGATACCCAAAGTACGAACGAGATGGATGTTTGTTGTCCCAACCATTCTTGTTAGCCCCGATACCGATAAGGAAAAGGGGAAGGTAATTTATAACAAAGTTTTCATGTTGTTGATTCCTAAGTGTAGTGCTTTTTCCCCTATGCTGCCTATTGGTACTGGTGGAGTAGGATTGACTCGCAATATGGAACCCATAGGTGTAACCTTTCGCTAAATACTAAAATCAACAATTGAAGCATCCGAGGCTGCATCAATCGAGGATACACGACAGAAGGAATTGTTCTATCTACAAACTTCACCTTCACTAAGTGTGGGTTTATTTTAATAATTTGGTTTTTTCTATCTCGAACCATGTCTCTTTTCTTTCTCGTAATACTGGACCTAAAAAAAAAGAATCAAATCGCACCATCTCTGTAATAGGTAAATGCCTTTTTTTCTCCGGAAGTTGTCGGAATTATTCGTAATAAGATATTGGCTACAATTGAAGAGGTCTTATCAATAAAATTTGCATTTATCTGAGATCTTGGCATAATTAACAATCCATTCTATAATTCTTTTCATTACCTTTAGTGTAAGGGGAAAATGATCCCACAAACTAAAGGAATTGTATAGTACGAAATAACATAAAATAAAAACAGACTAATTTTTTAAAAAGATGTGGACCTTTTGTTTGGATTGGACAAGGAGAGATATTAAATATTGAAATCAGATTCGATTTCATTCTAATTTCGTAGTATAACAATGAGCGGAACTATAACAATTTCATCTAAGTTGAATAACCAAGGATTTTACTGCGGATTCTGATAATTCGAGAAGTTTTTATTTGGTTATGATCCAAAGAAGAAACAAAAAACAAAACGGATACTTACCTTAGTCCAATCCATTTTTTTATAGAAAAATGATTTCGTTTTGTTTTTTGTTTGCATAACATGCATACGCCATGTCATACAATTTAAATATAAAAATACACGGGACGATTCAATAATTTGTATTAGATCTATGGGATAGCTAATGAGCTAAATTTTTGTTGAGAAATAGAAAATTTTATTTGATTTGAAAGGAATTTTTCCTATGGAACTATTCATCCGTCGCACTTGTACTGCAATAATATGAATGACTCGCTATTCACTATTCACTCGGTTTCTGGTCAATAATAAGATTATGTAGGAGAGATGGCCGAGTGGTTCAAGGCGTAGCATTGGAACTGCTATGTAGACTTTTGTTTACCGAGGGTTCGAATCCCTCTCTTTCCGTTTATCTTAATTCACCAACGTTACTGAATCAAATCAAATAACAATTGATACCATCATATCAACAAGAGGACCCTTATTTGATATAAATTCTCGATTCCTAATCACATTACTGTGATACATAAAATACAAATATCGGAAAAAGAAAGAGCAAAAAATATTACCGCTTGGCCGTTTGTGATAGGTAAATAATAAAAATTCGGACCAAGGCCCTTAGATTTATTTATTTTTATTTCGGCGAAAACAGACAAAATTCTATGAAATTTTCTTTGTCATTTTTGTGAGGTTTAAGTCTGACGGGAATAATATTCTACGACTAACAACTCATTTATTTTCAAACCAATCCATTTACTATCTACTATTTGATTTACTACTCCTTTATATTGGAATGAGTCAAAAGTCAAATGTTTTGGCAATTCCTCGTGGGGGGATAAAGAAATATAATTTTTAATCAGAGCTTTCGATCTTTCTTTATCCTTCGTAGTAATAATATCTCTCGGTTTACAACGATAACTTGGTATATCCACTATACCACCATTAACTAAAATATGTCTATGGTTAACTAATTGCCTGGCTCCAGGAATCGTCGAAGCTATACCCAATCGGAAAAGGATATTATCCAAACGCATCTCAAGTAATTGTAGTAAAACCTGACCGGTTGACCCTTTGGCTTTTCCAGCGATATGCACATATCTAAGTAATTGTCGTTCTGTCAGACCGTAATGAAACCGCAATTTCTGTTTTTCTTCTAGACGAATACGATATTGCGATCTTTTACCAGAACGCAATTGGTTTTTAGGATCACTTCCGGATCTAGGTCTTTTACTAGTTAGTCCTGGTAAAGTCCCCAGACGACGTATTTTTTTGAAACGAGGTCCTCGGTAACGAGACATAAAGACTCCTTTTTTATTTTATTGAAATTTCATTGTTTAAGAATAAACAAAAATGAAAACAGAACTCTAAATTAAGACTGAACTAAAGGATAAACAAAGCAAAGCTAAATTTATTGAAATACTACAAAGTAGAATAAAAGAAATTGTATCACTATCCGTATTTTTGGTATATATATGTATGTATATTATATATAATTTATAATTTCTATATATAATTATTAATTATAATTTTTTGTATATATAGGAAGTTGTGGCTCCTTTTTATAATTTGTTCTTTTATGATTTGTTCTGTAGAAAGAGATCTAATTCTTCCAATATGTTGTTTTTTTTTTATAGTTGCAAGTTACCACGACATAATAGATGGATCAGTGATTCAACATTTTGAGAAAATGGGGAGAGAGACTCTCAATCACGTAAAAAATCGATAGAAAAAAGCCGGCTATCGGAGTCGAACCGATGACCATCGCATTACAAATGCGATGCTCTAACCTCTGAGCTAAGCGGGCTCACATATCACATACACATATCACATAACATAAGAGAAAAATAGTATATAGAAATCGAGGAAACTACCAGATTTCATCTATTAGCCAATCTTAGCTTAGCTATTTTATACTAACTATATTTATATTTAATATGAACTAGAACCATATAGTTGTATATAGTTCATATTTTATTAACTATATATAGAACTAACTATATCTAAATCTAACGATATAGATAGAATAGTTAGAATATAATATATAGAACTATTTCTAACTATAATGTATAACATAATTTATTTACATATATATGTATGTATTTTTTTTATTTTCCATATAATTTCTATATTAGATAGATTTTAGATATATAGTCCTTCCATTTATATATATATCCTTCATATCCTTCTATTATATATATATAATTTTATATATATATCCTTCATATCCTTCTATTATATATATATTATATATATATAATAATATAAAAAAATGATAAAAAAAAAATGGAATTTTACTTATTTAATTTAATTAATTATAATATGATGAATATCAATTTAATCAAATTGTAATTTACAATTAGAAAAAATCGAACTATTTCTGAAAACTAAAAACTTTTTAAAGCAGTTCTATA